TAGTATTTTATTTTTATAGTATACTAAGACTTAGACTTTTCCTACTTATTCTTACTTTTATGACTTATCTTATACTATACTTCACCTAGGCACTTATCATTCATTGGCAGGGGAGAACTTTCTTTTATGATAAAGAACGAAAATTCGGATAGAGAAGCAAAAGTGTTAGCTCAACATACATATGTATGTATGTCTGTTTTCAAAGCACGAAGAGTAATTGATCAGATTCGCGGACGTTCTTATGAGGAAACACTCATGATATTAGAACTAATGCCTTATAGGGCATCTTATCCAATTTTAAAATTAGTTTATTCTGCAGCAGCAAATGCTAGTCATAATATGGGTTTGAATGAAGCTGATTTATTTATTAGTAAAGCTGAAGTCAATGGAGGTGCTATTGTGAAAAAGTTAAGACCCCGAGCTCGAGGACGTAGTTATCTAATAAAAAAAACCACTTGTCATATAAAGATTGTTTTAAAAGAAAAATAGAAATTATGGATTCATCTAAAGAATAAAGAAAGAGAATTTAGATTCCTATTTATATTTAGAAATATTTAGAAAAAAAAATATGGATGGAAAAAGAGTAGAAAAATATGGGACAAAAAATAAATCCACTTGGTTTCAGACTTGGAACAACTCAAAGTCATCATTCTTTTTGGTTCGCACAACCAAAGAATTTTTCCATGGGTCTACAAGAAGATGAAAAAATACGGAATTGTATTAAGAACTATGTACAAAAAAATAAGAAAATATCTTCAGGTTTCGAAGGAATTGCCCATATAGGCATTCAAAAAAGAATAGATTTGATTCAGGTCATAATCCATATTGGATTTCCAAATTTATTAATAGAAGGACGAACACGGGGAGTCGAAGAATTACAGATGAATGTACAAAAAGAGTTTCATTCTGTAAACCGGAGACTCAACATTGCTATCACAAGAATTGAAAAGCCTTATGGACAACCTAATATTCTTGCAGAATATATAGCTTTACAATTAAAAAATAGAGTTTCATTTCGAAAGGCAATGAAAAAAGCTATTGAATTAACTGAACAAACGGATACAAAAGGAATTCAAGTGCAAATCGCAGGGCGTATCGACGGAAAAGAGATTGCGCGTGTCGAATGGATCAGAGAAGGTAGGGTTCCTTTACAAACAATTCGGGCTAAAATTGATCACTGTTCCCATACAATTAGAACTATCTATGGAGTCTTAGGCATAAAAATTTGGGTATTTGTAAACCAAGAATAAGAATAAGAATAATGGACCTTTCCTTATCTCGCCATTCTGCTGAGCGATAGAAAAAATTTATAAACTTTTTGATTTATTTTTTTCTTAATCAAAGAAAAACGAACAATTCTAATTCTATAAGGTTGAATAAAAATTCGATTTACTCTTTAATTTAGGTTTAGTATAATTGCTATGCTTAGTGTGTGACTCGTTAGTTTTAGTTTTTTCTTTAGAGTTGAGAATTGAGAATTGAGATTGAAAAAAAAAGGCTGACCCCACTATAAACTTAGTAACTATCAAAACTAAAGAAACTCAAAACTAATAACCAACTTATTGCTTCGTATTGTCGAGATCCCAAGAACCAGTCACTATATGACTGAATCGATCATATAGTTGTAGCAACTGAAATTCTTTTCATAAAAAAATCTGATTATGAATTGTGAAACAAAAATAAAGGGATGTGAAAAAAATGGAGGGATGATAGAAAGAGAGAATAAAGATCTCAATGATATATGATATGATTCCAATATGTATGGTTTATGAAAAATAACCCCATAAAAAAAAAGGCAGTGTGATAAAGCATCAACATCAATATACAATAAATATAAAAATATTTCAATTTCATTTAATTTTAATAATTAATTATTAAAAATTTTTTTTTTATATATTATTATTTATTATTATTTTATATTTTTATATTATTATTAATATTATTAATATGAATTATTAATATAAATTAATAGAAAATATAAATATTATAAATAATAAGATAGAAAAGGATATAAATAAAATAATAAGATAAAATAGATGAATATAAATAGATGAATATAAAATAGATGAATAATCGAATAGAGCTTCGGGTTAAGAAAACTGAGGAGATTGACTCGGAAACAAATAACCGATTTTGTTGGGAGCTCCATTGCGGAGTTCAGGCCTAAGCATTAATGGAGAAGCTATGGGAACGATGGAACCTGTGACTACATAGGATTTGATTGAAAACGAATCAATCCTAATGATTCATTGGGTAGGATGGCGGAATGCACCAATAAAAATGGATTTATTCTGAATGGTCATGAAATGACCCTACAAATAAAAGGAGAAAAGAGTCAATATTCGCCCGCGGACCCTTTGTTTTATATTTATTTTCTTTTTATATTATAATTTTATTATAATTATTTATTATTATATATTTTTATATTTTTAATTTAATTTTAATTATTAGAATATTATTTTTTATATATTATTATTTTTATATATTATTATATATTATATTATATATTTATATATATATATATTTATATTTTATATTTTTTATATTTTTATTTTAACATTAATATTTAATATATTTAAATTATAATTATATATTTATATTTTATTTATTTATTTATTTTCTTTTTATTATTTTATTTATTTCATTATTTTATTTTTATTATATTTATATATTATATTTTTTTATTTTATTTTTTATTATTATTATATTATTATATATTATAATATTATATATTATATTATATTATATTTTTTATATTTTATTTTAATTTTTTATTTCATTTATTTTTAATTTATTGGATGACTTTTGGGGTGATTCAATAGAGGTAAAGTTAAATACTTTATAAAATTTTATAAAAGTAAAAGAAAGAAGCATTATCTATAAACAAACACGTCTAGTTATCTAGTTATATATGCAGCTCCCTATGTAACAAATTCAATCAATATACAACAATATACAATATAAAATCAATATACAACAATATACAATATAAACAAACAATAACAATATAAATATAAATCAATATAAAAATATCAAAATAAATATAAAAAATTAGAATTAATATATTCTTTCTTTATTTTGATAGAATGAAATAAAAAATACATGTGTATATGTCAAATTATTGAATCATTTCATTCGCGAGGAGCTGGATGAGAAGAAACTCTCATGTCCGGTTCTGCAGTAGAGATGGAATTCATAAATAACCATCAACTATGACCCCAAAAGAACCAGATTTCGTAAACAACATAGAGGTAGAATGAAGGGAATATCTTGCCGAGGCAATCATATTTGTTTCGGAAGATACGCTCTTCAGGCACTTGAACCTGCTTGGATCACAGCTAGACAAATAGAAGCAGGGCGAAGAGCAATGACACGATATGCACGTCGTGGTGGAAAGATATGGGTACGTATCTTTCCCGACAAACCTGTTACAGTAAGACCTACGGAAACACGTATGGGTTCGGGGAAGGGATCCCCCGAATATTGGGTATCCGTTGTTAAACCGGGCCGAATACTTTATGAAATGAGTGGAGTATCAGAAACTGTAGCCAAAGCAGCTATGGAAATAGCTGCATGCAAAATGCCTATACGAACTCAATTTTTTATTTCAGGATCAGGATAGGTAAACAAAAGTAAGTAAAGGTGTATTGAGAATGAAAAAATAACCGCAGATTTCTTTATCTCTGGACAGACAATATTGATTTTTTCCCTTGTCCCTTGCATTTAAATTAAGAAAAAAATGATATGATTCAACCTCAGACCCTTTTAAATGTAGCGGATAACAGCGGAGCTCGAGAGTTGATGTGTATTCGAATCATAGGAACTGGTAATCAACGATATGCTCATATTGGCGATGTTATTGTTGCTGTAATCAAAGAAGCAGTGCCCAACATGCCTCTAGAAAGATCAGAAGTAATTAGAGCTGTGATTGTACGCACGTGTAAAGAACTCAAACGTGACAACGGCATGATAATACGATATGATGACAATGCGGCGGTTATCATTGATCAAGAAGGAAATCCAAAAGGAACTAGAATTTTTGGTGCGATTGCTCGGGAATTGAGACATTTGAATTTTACTAAAATAGTTTCATTAGCACCCGAAGTCTTATAGTCTTATAAATCAGACTAGTAGGTGAAAATAGGATATATTTTATATTTCTATTCTATATTATATATATATTTTCTATTATTCGACTATTTCTATTATTCGACTATATATATATAATATGACTATATATATATATAATATATAAATATATAATATATATATAAATAATATATATAAAATATAAAATATAAATATATAATATATATAAAAATAATATATATAAAATATAAAAATAATATATATAAAATATAAAATTATTTAAAAATATGAATTATAATATAAATTATCAAATTCTATATTATATAATAAAATTATATTTATATTATATATAGAAATAAATAGAAATAGGAAATTATACTATTTATACTATTTCCTATTTCTATTTATATCCATAGTATAGATATGGAATTTATATCCATAGTATAGATATAGAATAGAATGATATAGAATATAAGATTAATATAGAAAATATAGAATTCTAATATCTAGCATTCTAATATCTATGCTAATATCTGAAATAGATCCGATTAGTAGATCGTGTCTCATGCATATACTTTTACTTTTAATTATAAAAAAAAATGAATTATTTAATAAATTAAATTCATTTTTTTTTTATAAATTCTAATTCTATTTTAGAAATTATAATTCTAAGAAATTAGAATTTCTTAATTTAATAAATAATTTAATTTTAATATTAATAATAATAAAAAAAAAAGAAGCATGTTGATTATATCAAAATGAGGAGGCACAAATAACTATAGTTCGTCATGGGTAGGGACATTATTGCCGATATAATAACTTCGATAAGAAATGCTGACATGGATAAAAAGGGAAGGGTTAAAATAGCATCTACTAATATCACTAAAAATATTGTGAAAATACTTTTACGAGAAGGTTTTATTGAAAACGTTCGAAAACATCAAGAAAGTCAAAAAAATTTCTTGGTTTTAACCTTACGACATAGAAAGACTAGGAAAGGGAATAAAATAACTTTAAAGCGTATCAGCCGACCCGGTCTACGAATCTATTCCAACTATCAACGAATTCCTAAGATTTTAGGCGGAATGGGGATTGTAATTCTTTCTACTTCTAGAGGTATAATGACAGATCGAGAAGCTCGACTAGAAAAAATTGGAGGAGAAATTTTGTGTTATATATGGTGATTCTCCTGCGGTACCTTAATACTCTCTCGAACTTACTATTTGTAAAATAGAGAGGAGAAGTGAATTATAGAACTCTTCCTCTATTAGTTGATACTTAAAGGGGGTTATTCGGAATGAAAGAACAAAAATTGATTCATGAGGGTTTAATTACTGAATCACTTCCCAACGGTATGTTTCGAGTTCGGTTAGATAATCAAGATCTAATTCTAGGTTATATTTCAGGGAGAATCCGGCGCAGTTTTATACGTATACTACCCGGGGATAGAGTAAAAATAGAAATGAGTCGTTATGATTCAACCAGGGGACGCATAATTTATAGACTTCGAAAAAAAGATTCGAACGATTAAATCAGGGGACGCATAATTTATAGACTTCGAAAAAAAGATTCGAACGGTTAAATCATTCTTTTAAACATCCCTTTCGTCATCCCTTTCGTAGGGATATAAATTTAAATTTGAAATTAAATTTGAAATATTTTATATTTTAAATAATGAAATAAACTGAATTTTTGTTTCCAAAAAAATAGATTCAGAATGAAGGTAAGGAATAAAAAATATGAAAATAAGGGCTTCTGTTCGTAAAATTTGTGAAAAATGTCGCCTGATCCGTAGGCGCGGGCGAATTATAGTAATTTGTTCCAATCCGAGACATAAACAGAGACAGAGATAATTCTTCTCAAGTTAGAAATAATAAATAAATTAAAAACCCATGTACATGTAAAAAGAAAGAAAAAAGGATCCGTTTTCATATTTTCATATAACATATAAAATGGATATTCCCGTATCTTTCTGTAGATTTCTGATTCTTCCCTGGATTTTTTTTATTCTTATGAATATGAATATGAGATAATAAAATATGACAAAACCTATATCAAAAATTGGTTTACGTAAGAATGCACGTATTGGTTCACATAAGAATGAACGTAGAATACCAAAAGGAGTTATTCATGTTCAAGCGAGTTTCAACAATACTATTGTAACTATTACAGACGTACGAGGTCGGGTAGTTTCTTGGGCTTCCGCGGGTACTTCTGGATTCAGAGGCACAAGAAAAGGAACACCTTATGCTGCTCAAGCAGCAGCATTCAATGCTATTCGTACAGTAGTGGATCAGGGTATGCAACGAGCAGAAGTTATGATAAAGGGTCCAGGTCTCGGAAGAGATGCGGCATTACGAGCCATTCGTAGAAGTGGGATACTATTAAGTTTCGTACGTGATGTAACACCCATGCCACATAATGGATGTCGCCCCCCTAAAAAAAGACGTGTGTAGAAATAAGAATTCAAGAGATTCCAAGAGAAATAAATGATTCAATGATCCGATCCAATAATCATAAAAAAAAAATAATAATAATAGTATGGTTCGAGAAGAAGTAGCAGGATCCACTCGAACACTACAGTGGAAATGTGTTGAATCAAGAGTAGACAGCAAGCGCCTTTATTATGGTCGTTTCGTTCTGTCCCCGCTTATGAAAGGTCAAGCCGATACCGTAGGTATTGCCATGCGAAGGGCTTTACTTGGAGAAATAGAAGGAACATTTATCACACGTGCAACATCTGAGAATGTGCTGCACGAATATTCTACGATAGTAGGTATTGAAGAATCAGTACATGAGATTTTAATAAATTTGAAAGAAATTGTATTGAAAAGTAATCTCTATGGAGTTAGGGACGCATCCATTTGCGTCAGAGGTCCCAAATACATAACCGCTCAAGATATCATCTCACCACCTTCTGTAGAAATAGTTGACACGACACAACATATAGCTAACCTGACAGAACCAATTGATTTGTGTATTGAATTACAAATAAAGAGAGATCGCGGATATCGTATGAAATCCACAAACGAATCTCACGATGGAAGTTATCCTATGGATACTGTATCCATGCCTGTTCGAAATGCGAATCATAGTATTCATTCTTACGGTAATGGGAATGAAAAACAAGAGATACTCTTTCTAGAAATATGGACGAATGGAAGTTTAACTCCTAAAGAAGCACTTTATGAAGCTTCTCGTAATTTGATTGATTTATTGATTCCTTTTCTACATGCAGAAAAAGAGGACATGAATTTCGAGGAAAATGAAAACAGATTGAATCTACCCCTTTTTTCCTTTCAAGACAGATTCACTAATCTCAAGAAAAACAAAAAACGAATTCCATTGACATGTATTTTTATTGACCAATCAGAATTGTCTTCCAGGACCTATAATTGTCTCAAAAGGTCCAATATACATACATTATTGGACCTTTTGAGTCATAGTCAAGAGGATCTTATGAAAATGGAATATTTTCGCATAGAAGATGTAAAACAGATATTGGGCACTCTACAGAAGCATTTTGCAATCAATTTACCTAAGAAAAAGTGTTAATTTAAAATCCGTTGGAATTTCTAAAATTGTTTATTTTTTGTAATTAAAATTTTAGAAAAAAAAGAATAGAATGAGTTTTTAATCTCCGGTACGATCCATATATTTGCGGAATAGATCATAATAAGATTATAAGATTGATTGATGTATCTAGGGAAGATCCAGAACGGGATCTTACTTAGATACCTATGTCGTGGTATTTCACGGTTTAATCAATTTAAAAAAGACCTAAAGTTAGGGATTTCTCAATAGGCAATGTTGCTCCAATACCTAACCAAAGAGCTACTGCAGTACCGATCAAAAAGACTGTTGTAGCTACTGGACGACGAAATGGATTTTGGAATTTATTGACATTCTCCAAAAAGGGTACTGTCAACAATCCTATTGGTACTGAAACCATTAAAAGAACACCCAATAACTTATTTGGTACTGTGCGAAGTATTTGAAATACGGGAAAGAAGTACCATTCGGGTAATATTTCCAACGGAGTTGCAAATGGATCCGCCGGTTCACCAATCATTGACGGCTCTAGAACTGCTAAGCCCACATTACATGCAATAGTGCCTAGAATTACTACTGGAAAAATATATAAAAGATCATTGGGCCATGCGGGTTCTCCATAATAATTATGCCCCATCCCCTTAGCCAATTTAGCTCTTAATACAGGATCATTCAAATCAGGTTTCTTTGTTATTTGGATAGGTGAATTCTTAAGGATCCATCCCCCAAAAGAACCGGACATGATAATTTTTTATCATCCGGCTCGAGCAAGAATCAAAAGAATGACAGAAATAGATCCATAGAACATAAATAGGTCCATAGAAAATCTATATTTCATACCATACATATCTACATCTACATATATAATGTAGAATGACTCCATGTAATAAAAGATTTATGAAATTAAATTTCCCCGAGTTGCAACGATTCATTGCTAATTGCAAAGAATTAAGTTCTGGCAAGGGCAAAGAAATGCTCAATATCCAAGTAGGCTTACAAATTCGATCATGATCAAGTGCTTTTTGGATTATCTCATGTCTTTTGGTTGCTATTTATCCCCACAAAATCCAGATTTTCTTACATACAACAATACAAAGTTTTTACTTGTTATTAATAAAATCTAACCTCTGTTCTTCCTTAGATCCCTTATTTAACTCCGATAGTATCATAGATCAGGGTCGATGCAAAGGAAATGAATGCATCTCCATACTATAATTAGATTACTATAAAATAAAATTAATCAAATAAATATTATCTATCTACTATCTAATTATCTATAATTTCAATAATTAGAATAAAATACTATCTAAGTTATCTATAATCTATAATAAAAAAAATAAAACAAAGTGTAATAGATAGAACATTGGATCATGCCACATCACTTATTCTAGGGATCTTACGGAGCCTGTTCATGCATAACATGATTCGGGTATGATCATAGAAAAGATTCTCCTCAAGCGAACCAGCCTATCCTATGCTACATAAGGGGATTGACATGATGGTTGGATGCGGAGACACGTTGGGTTGTGAATTCCAACGTGGCGGAGAAAATCATATATCCGCATGGACCAATCAATAGTTCAAGTCACACACTCCCATAATCCATCCTCTTTTAGGAAAATATACTTCAACTATTCGTAACAATACAATACTTCAGAGTTGAAGAGAAGTATCTAAATAACATGCCTTATTTTTTCAATAATCCATATTTGTAGCAATGAAATATTCTTGTTCCTCCCCGATATGATAAATTACAAATATCTATGATCTGCCTTCTCTATAAAGGACCCGAAATACCTTGCTTACGTATCATTGGGAAGTGCATTAACATAAATACGGCAGTAAGAAGAGGCAATACAAAAGTATGTAAACTATAAAAACGAGTCAAAGTGGATTGGCCCACACTAGCGCTTCCACGTAATAATTCTACCAAGGGCGATCCTATTATAGGAATAGCTTCAGGCACGCCTGTTACGATTTTGACTGCCCAATAGCCAATTTGGTCCCGAGGTAAGGAATAACCAGTTACGCCAAAAGATGCGGTCAATACAGCCAGAACCACCCCTGTAACCCAAGTTAATTCGCGGGGTTTTTTAAACCCACCCGTAAGATACACACGAAATACGTGCAAGATCATCATTAGAACCATCATACTTGCTGACCATCGATGAACTGATCGAATTAACCAACCAAAATTGGCCTCAGTCATTATGTATTGAACAGAGGAAAAAGCCTCTGTAACGGTTGGACGATAGTAAAAAGTCATAGCAAAACCCGTAGCTACTTGTACTAAAAAACAAGTAAGCGTAATCCCGCCTAGACAATAAAATATGTTGACATGAGGAGGAACATATTTACT